AATGAATTGCCTGATAAAAGGATTACCTTGATAGGGTAAATCATGTAACATATATTACATTCATTATATTTAATAGAATTAAACTATTTCCAAAAGTATCAAAAACTTTCGTGCATCTTACACCAAAATATATTATTAGACATAAATATATTATTAAAAATTAAAAAAGATAAGCTAATAAAGCTACTGGGCTCATACCCCATTTATAAAGGTTTAATCCTTTTCTTTTTAATTTTTAATAATTCTTCAAAAATTATATTTTTAAATATTTTAATAATAGGAACCTTAATTTCTATTTCAGCTAATTCTTGATTAAGAGCATGAATAGGATTAGAAATTAATTTGTTAGCTTTTATCCCCCTAATAAGAGATAATAAATTAATATCTACAGAATCCTCCTTAAAATATTTTTTAACACAAGCATTAGCTTCTTCAATATTTTTATTTGCTGTAATTATACTAATAATAAATTTTAAAAGAAGAGAATCCAATTATTTTACAGAAATTATTCTCTCCTCCCTTCTTATAAAAAGAGGATCAGCCCCATTCCATTTTTGATTTCCTAATGTAATAGAAGGATTATCTTGATCTAATATTTTAATTATAATAATTTGACAAAAAATTGCTCCTTTAATATTAATTTCTTATATTATTATTAAACCATTAATTATTATAAGAATTATTTTATCTAGATTAATTGGAGCTTTAGGAGGATTAAATCAAACTTCTCTGCGTAAACTAATAGCTTACTCTTCAATTAATCACTTAAGCTGAATACTAGCTGCTATATATAATAGAAATATATGATTAATGTACTTTTTATTTTATTCTTTTTTAACATTTTCAATAGTATCCATATTTAATATATTTAAAATTTCTTATATCAATCATTTATTTACATTTTTTAATGAAAAAAGAATAAAATTCTTTTTATTTTTTAATTTATTATCATTAGGAGGATTACCCCCATTTTTAGGATTTTTACCAAAAATAATAGTAATTCAATCATTAACTATCAATAATCAATTTTTTTTATTAATATTTATATTAATAATAACATTAATTACTTTATATTTTTATTTACGATTATGTTATAGAGCATTTATACTAAATTACTATGATAATAATTGAATAATATTTTCTATTTATAAGCTTTCTATAATAAAAATTCTTATAATTAATTCCTATATTTCTTCATTTAGTTTATTTTTAATTTTTTCCTTATATTATTTATATTAAATAAGGTTTTAAGTTAAATAAACTAATAGCCTTCAAAGCTATAAATATAAGAATATCTTTTAAACCTTATTTTTTAAACTTTAGTAAATTTATTAATACTCCTTTAGAATTGCAGTCTAATATCATCATTGACTATAAAGTTTAACTGATTAAAGAGAATTTTCTCATAAATAAATTTACAATCTATTGCCTATTTTTCAGCCATTTAATCGCAACAGTGGTTTTTTTCTACTAATCATAAAGATATTGGAACTTTATATTTTATTTTCGGAGCATGAGCAGGTATAGTAGGTACTTCTTTAAGTATCTTAATTCGAGCTGAATTAGGGCATCCAGGTGCATTAATTGGAGATGATCAAATTTATAATGTAATTGTAACAGCTCATGCTTTCATTATAATTTTTTTTATAGTTATACCTATTATAATTGGAGGATTTGGAAATTGATTAGTTCCTTTAATACTAGGAGCTCCTGATATAGCATTCCCTCGAATAAACAATATAAGCTTTTGACTTCTACCCCCAGCTCTAACATTATTGTTAGTTAGTAGAATAGTTGAAAAGGGAGCTGGAACAGGATGAACCGTTTACCCACCACTTTCATCCAATATTGCTCATGGCGGAGCTTCTGTCGATTTAGCTATTTTTTCTTTACATTTAGCAGGAATTTCTTCTATTTTAGGAGCTGTAAATTTTATTACAACTGTAATTAATATACGATCTGTAGGAATTACTTTTGATCGAATACCATTATTTGTATGATCTGTTGTAATTACTGCTCTTTTATTACTTTTATCCCTTCCAGTACTAGCAGGAGCTATTACTATGTTATTAACAGATCGAAATATTAATACTTCCTTCTTTGACCCAGCTGGAGGAGGAGACCCAATTTTATACCAACATTTATTTTGATTTTTTGGACATCCAGAAGTATATATTTTAATTTTACCGGGGTTTGGAATAATCTCACATATTATTAGACAAGAATCTGGTAAAAAGGAAACATTTGGATCATTAGGTATAATTTATGCAATATTAGCAATTGGTTTATTAGGATTTATTGTATGAGCTCATCATATATTTACTGTTGGAATAGATGTAGATACTCGAGCTTATTTTACATCCGCAACTATAATTATTGCCGTACCTACTGGAATTAAAATTTTCAGTTGATTAGCAACTCTTTATGGAACTCAATTAACTTATTCACCTGCAATTTTATGATCATTAGGATTTGTATTTTTATTTACAGTTGGAGGATTAACAGGAGTTGTTTTAGCCAATTCCTCTGTAGATATTATATTACATGATACATATTATGTAGTAGCTCATTTTCATTATGTTTTATCAATAGGAGCAGTATTTGCAATTATAGCAGGATTAGTTCACTGATATCCTTTATTTACTGGATTAACAATAAATAATAAATATTTAAAAAGTCAATTTATTATTATATTCATTGGAGTAAATTTAACATTTTTCCCTCAACATTTTTTAGGATTAGCTGGGATACCTCGACGATATTCTGATTATCCAGATGCTTATACCTCATGAAATGTAATCTCTACTATTGGTTCTACAATCTCTTTTTTAGGAATTTTATATTTCTTTTTCATTATTTGAGAAAGTTTAATATCTCAACGTCAAGTAATTTATTCAGTTCAATTAAATTCTTCAATTGAATGATTACAAAATACACCGCCTACAGAACATAGTTATAATGAATTGCCTTTATTAACTAATTTCTAATATGGCAGATTAGTGCAATAGATTTAAGCTCTATATATAAAGTATTTTACTTTTATTAGAAATTAATGTCAACATGAGCAAATTTAAGTTTACAAGACAGTTCTTCTCCATTAATAGAACAATTAATTTTTTTTCATGATCATACCCTACTAATTTTAGTAATAATTACCATTTTAGTAGGATACTTAATATTTACATTATTTTTTAATAATTATGTAAATCGATTTTTATTACATGGTCAAATAATTGAAATTATCTGAACAATTCTCCCTACAATTATTTTATTATTTATTGCTTTTCCTTCTTTACGATTATTATATTTATTAGATGAAATTAATGAACCTGCTATTACATTAAAGGCAATTGGTCATCAATGATATTGAAGCTATGAATATTCAGATTTTTTAAATATTGAATTTGATTCATATATAATTCCTAATAATGAAATAATAATTGACTCTTTCCGCTTATTGGATGTTGATAATCGAGTAGTATTACCAATAAATTCTCAAATTCGAATTTTAATTACAGCCGCAGATGTAATTCATTCATGAACTATTCCTGCATTAGGAGTAAAAGTTGATGGAACTCCAGGTCGATTAAATCAAACAAACTTTTTAATTAATCGACCTGGATTATTTTATGGTCAATGTTCAGAGATTTGTGGGGCTAATCATAGTTTTATACCAATTGTAATTGAAAGAATCCCAGTAAATTACTTCATTAAATGAATCTATAATATAAATTAATTCATTAGATGACTGAAAGCAAGTACTGGTCTCTTAAACCATTTTATAGTAAATTAGCAATTACTTCTAATGAAAAAAAAATTAGTTAAATTATAACATTAGTTTGTCAAACTAAAATTATTAATTAATTAATATTTTTTAATCCCTCAAATAGCACCTATTGGTTGATTAAGTTTATTTATTATTTTTTCTATTACATTTATAATTTTTAACATAATAAATTATTTCATTTATAGCCCTATCTTACCTAAATCTAATATATCTAACAAAATATATTTAATTCATTCAATTAATTGAAAATGATAACTAATTTATTTTCTGTATTTGACCCTTCTTCAAGAATTTTTAATCTCTCATTAAATTGATTAAGTACTTTTTTAGGAATTTTAATAATCCCCTCAATATATTGATTACTACCTTCTCGATACCATGTTTTTTGAAATAAAATCTTATTAACTCTTCATAATGAATTTAAAACTCTATTAGGACCTATAAGAATTAACGGATCAACTTTTATTTTTGTATCATTATTTTCAATAATTTTATTCAATAATTTTATAGGCTTATTTCCATATATCTTTACTAGTACTAGCCACTTAACTTTAACTCTTACACTAGCATTACCTTTATGATTATGTTTTATATTATTCGGATGAATTAATAATACTCAACATATATTTGCTCATTTAGTTCCTCAAGGAACACCCGCTATTCTAATACCATTTATAGTATGTATTGAAACAATTAGTAATATTATTCGTCCTGGAACTTTAGCTGTTCGATTAACAGCTAATATAATTGCAGGTCATTTATTATTAACTTTATTAGGTAATACAGGATCTTCTATATCAATATTTTTATTAACATTTTTACTAATTACACAAATTGCATTATTAATTTTAGAATCTGCAGTAGCTATAATTCAATCTTATGTATTTGCTGTTTTAAGAACCCTATATTCTAGAGAAGTAAATTAATGTCAACTCATTCAAATCATCCATTTCATTTAGTAGATTATAGACCATGACCTTTAACAGCTTCAATTGGAGCAATAACAACTGTATCTGGGATAGTAAAGTGGTTTCATCAATATGATAACTCATTATTTATTTTAGGAAATATTATTACTATTTTAACTGTATATCAATGATGACGAGACGTCTCACGAGAAAGAACCTTTCAAGGTCTTCACACTTTAATTGTAACTATAGGATTACAATGAGGAATAATTTTATTTATTTTATCAGAAATTCTATTTTTTATATCTTTTTTTTGAGCTTTTTTTCATAGAAGATTATCCCCCTCTATTGAATTAGGAGCAATTTGACCACCTATGGGAATTATAGTATTTAATCCATTTCAAATTCCTTTATTAAATACTGTAATTCTTTTAACTTCAGGAATTACAGTAACTTGAGCCCATCATAGTTTAATAGAAAATAATCATTCACAAGCAACACAAAGACTATTCTTTACTGTATTATTAGGAATTTATTTTACTATTCTTCAAGCTTATGAATATATTGAAGCCCCATTTAGAATTGCTGATTCTGTTTATGGCTCAACATTCTTTATAGCAACAGGATTCCATGGAATTCATGTATTAATTGGAACAACATTTTTATTAGTATGCTTAATTCGACACTTAAAAAACCATTTTTCAATAAACCACCATTTTGGATTTGAAGCTGCTGCATGATACTGACACTTTGTTGATATTGTATGATTATTTCTTTATGTATCAATCTATTGATGAGGAAGATAAATAAATTATATTTATATAGTATAAAAAGTATATTTGACTTCCAATCATATGGTCTATTATAATAGTATAAATAATTTTATCAATTTTAACAATTAGCTCAATTATTATAATAATTTCTGTAATTGTAATACTACTAGCATCAATTTTATCTAAAAAAACTATAGTAGATCGAGAAAAAGCATCCCCATTTGAGTGTGGATTTGATCCTAAATCATCTTCACGATTACCTTTTTCTTTACGATTTTTTTTAATTACTATTATTTTTTTAATTTTTGATGTAGAAATTGCTCTAATTTTACCAATTATTTTAATTATTAAATTTTCTAATTTATTTACTTGAACAATTACTTCAATTATTTTTATTTTAATTTTATTATTAGGAATTTATCATGAATGAAATCAAGGAATACTAAATTGATCAAATTAATAGGATTGTAGTTAACCATAACATTTGATTTGCATTCAAAAAGTATTGAATATTCTTCAATCTATCTTAAATATGAAGCGATACATCGCAATTAGTTTCGACCTAATCTTAGGTAAATTATACCCTTATTTTATTTTAATTGAAGCCAAAAAAGAGGTCTATCACTGTTAATGATAAAATTGAATAGTATTATTCCAATTAAAGAAATATGGTGTTCAAGTAAAAGCTGCTAACTTTTTTCTTTTAATGGTTAAATTCCATTTATATTTCTTATATATATACATATAATTTATATAGTTTAATTAAAACATTACATTTTCATTGTAAAATTAAATATATTTATTTTATAAATTACTAAATTAAATTATTTATATAAATTAAATATTCAAAGATTTTATAAATCTCCTTAACAGCTTCAATGTTATACTCTAATTATAAGCTATTTGAATAAAATAAAAATATAAAAATATATAAAATAATCACCCATAAAATAAAACTTAATAAATAAATTTTTAAATTATTATTTTGTAATATTTGATTTAATTTAGAATACTTTACTAAATTTAAATAAATTTGTTGACTACCAAAATATTCTGATCATCCTTGATCTAATACTTTAACTACTAATTTACCAACTATTAATCAATGATTAATAATCCCATAAGTAGAAATATAAGGTATAAATCATATTAAACTTAAAAAATAAGAAATATTAAAATTATTTAAAGCTTTATTTATAAAAAATAACGAAACATTAGAAACTAAATAACCACTTAATCCCCCAATTAAACAAACAAATAAAGTTAATAATTTTAATATAAAAGGTAAAATAATAACTTCAGGAGTAGAAAAAATTAATCAACTTAATAGTCTTCCCCCAATAATTCTTATTAATAATAAAACCATTATTCTATTTAATATAACTCAACCCTCATCATTTAATCTATTCAAAGAACAAAAATTAAAATCCCCAGTTATTGAATAAAAAACTAATCGAAAAGAATAACAAACAGTTAAACCTGTAGAAAAAAAGAAAAGAAAAAAAGAAAATATATTAATATAAGATAAAGATACTATTTCTAAAATTAAATCCTTTGAATAAAACCCAGCTAAAAAAGGTATTCCACATAAAGCTAAATTAGCAACATTAAAGTAAGAAGAAGTTAAAGGTATTAATAAACTCAAACTTCCTATTAATCGAATATCTTGATTATTATTTATATTATGAATAATAGCTCCAGCACATATAAATAATAACGCTTTAAATAAAGCATGAGTTAATATATGAAAAAATGCTAATTTATAATAACCTATAGATAAAATTCTTATTATTAAACCTAATTGTCTTAAAGTTGATAATGCAATAATTTTTTTTAAATCAAATTCATAATTAGCACCTAAACCAGCTATAAATATTGTTAAACCAGATAATAATAGTAATAAATTTCCATATCAAGAACTTCTTAATAATATATTAAACCGAATTAATAAATAAACCCCAGCTGTAACTAAAGTAGATGAATGGACCAGTGCAGAAACTGGAGTAGGAGCAGCTATAGCTGCTGGTAATCAAGACGAAAAAGGAATTTGAGCTCTTTTAGTTATAGCTGCTAATATTACTAATAATCCAATAATTATTATTTCTATATCTGATTTTATAACTTCTAAATAAAAAATATAATTTCATCTCCCATAATTTAATATTCAAGCAATAGCTAATAATAAGGCAACATCCCCAATTCGATTGGATAAAGCAGTTAATATGCCAGCATTATAAGATTTAATGTTTTGAAAATAAATTACTAAACAATAAGAAACTAATCCTAATCCATCTCATCCTAATAAAATACTAATTAAATTAGGACTAATAATTAATAATATTATAGAACTAACAAATATCAAAACTAAAATAATAAAACGATTAATTTTATAATCACCTTCCATATATTCTTTTCTATAAAAAATTACTAAAGAAGAAATTAATAAAACAAAAGACATAAAAATTAAGCTTATTCAATCTAATAATAAAGTTATTACAATTCTTATAGAATTTAATGAAACTAATTCTCATTCAATAAAAATTATAAAATCTTTTATAATAAAAATTAATCCTATTGTAAAAGATAAAACTCTAAAAAAAAATAAATTTACAAAACTAATTATACAAATTGATAAATATTTCACAATTTAAAAAGATTTAAATCTTATCTTTGACACCACAAATCAATATTTTTATTAAACTATTTAAATATAATCATAATATACAAATATCACTTTTTAAAATTAATAAATTTAAAGGAAATCAATGTAAAAATAATAATAAATATTCACGAATTATTCCCCCACTAAAAGAATAAACCCCAGAAAATAATTTTCCATGTTGTCTATAGGCATATAAATATAAAGTATAAGCAGCTCTAAAAAAAGATAAAAAAGATAATATCAATATAGAAACCCAAGATCAACTTACAATTCTATTAATTAAAGAAATTTCTCCTAATAAATTTAAAGTAGGAGGAGCCGCCATATTAGCTGAACTTAAAAGAAATCACCACAATGCTATAGAAGGCATAAAATTCAATAAACCCTTATTAATTAATAAACTTCGACTTCCTATCCGTTCATAAGAAATATTTGCTAAACAAAATAAACCTGAAGAACATAATCCATGAGCAATTATTAAAGTATAAGAACCACAAATTCCTATATAAGATAAAGTTATTAATCCTGATAATACAATTCCTATATGAGCAACTGAAGAATAAGCAATCAATGCTTTTAAATCAGTTTGACATAAACAAATTAAACTAACTAATACTCCACCAACTAATCTAATACTAATTCAAATTCAATTAAATTTTAATCCTAATAATTGTAGAAAAGGTAATACACGTAATAAACCATAACCACCTAATTTTAATATAATCCCAGCTAAAATTATTGAACCAGATACAGGAGCTTCAACGTGAGCTTTAGGTAATCATAAATGAACTAAAAATATAGGTATTTTAACTAAAAAAGCTATAACTAAAGAAAAGTAAAGAATTTCATAATCAAAAATATAATTATTTAATAAATAAAAATTTATTGTATTTGAAACCTTATATAAATAAAAAATACCAACAAGTATGGGTAAAGAAACCAACAACGTATAAAATAATAAATATATGCCAGCCTGTAAACGTTCCGGTTGATACCCTCATCCTAAAATTAAAAATAAAGTAGGAATTAAACTTCTTTCAAAAAACAAATAAAATATAAATAAACTTATTCTTCTAAAAGTTAAAACTAATATTAATAATAATAAAATAATATTAAATAAAAATAAATTAATATAATTATTAATTTTATAAATAGACTCACTTGCTATTATTATTAAAGAAACAATTCATAATCTTAATAAAATTAATCCATAAGAAATTATATCTATTCCAAATAAATAAGAAATAGATATAAAATAATTTGAATATATATTTATAAAAATAAAAAGAAAACTAATAAAAAACAAAAATCCTTGAACCATTCAATATATATGTTTTATAAAACATAAACTAAATATAAAAAAAATTATGAAAATAATTTTTAACATTGTAAAATATTAAATCTTTGAAAATAATCATTTCCATGTGTACGAATTATTGAAATTAAAATTGAAAGGCCTAAAGCTCCTTCACAAACTCTAAAAGTTAAAAATATTATTCTAAAAAAAAATTCAAAATTAAATATATTTAAATAAATAAATAATAAAAAAAATAATCTTAAAACAATATACTCTAAGCTTAATAATATAGATAATAAATGTTTACGATTTAAAACAAAAGTAAATACTCCTATAATAAATAAAATTCCTGATAAATTCAAATTTAAAATTATTAACATTAGTTTTAATAGTTTAATAAAAACATTGGTCTTGTAAATCAAAAATAAGATAAATTCTTTTAAAATTTCAAGAAAAAAGAAATTCTTCATCATTAATCCCCAAAATTAATATTTTACTTAAACTATTTCTTGATATTATACAATGAATTTTAATATCTTTTATTTTTATTTTTAATTTTATTTTTTTTAATATAAAACACCCATTAGCAATAGGCTTAATTTTACTAATTCAAACTACATTGGTATGCTTAATATCAGGATTAATAACAAAAAGTTTTTGATTTTCCTATATTCTATTTCTAGTATTTTTAGGAGGAATGCTTGTTTTATTTATTTATGTTACCTCCTTAGCTTCAAATGAAATATTTTCATTTTCAATTAAATTATTATTAATTTCTATAATAATTTTTATAGTTATAATAATTACATTATTTATAATTGACAAAAATATTTTAATACAATATTCAAATTTAGAAAATCAATTAATTTCTAATATATATTCATATACTACAGAAAATTCTTTATCTTTAAACAAACTATATAATTATCCTACTAATTTATTAACAATTTTATTAATAAATTATTTACTAATTACTTTAATTGCAGTAGTAAAAATTACAAACTTACATAAGGGACCACTACGACCTATATTTAATTAATGAACAAACCTTTACGAGTAAAACATCCTATTTTAAAAATTGCTAATAATGCATTAGTAGATTTACCTGCACCAAGAAATATTTCATCATGATGAAATTTTGGATCATTATTAGGTCTATGTTTAATTATTCAAATCTTAACTGGATTATTTTTAGCTATACATTATACAGCAGATATTAATTTAGCTTTTAATAGAGTTAATCATATTTGCCGAGATGTAAATTACGGGTGATTACTACGAACTATACATGCCAATGGTGCATCTTTTTTCTTTATTTGTATTTATATACATATTGGTCGAGGAATATATTATAGATCATATTTATATACCGCAACATGATTAATAGGAGTGTTAATTTTATTTTTAGTAATAGGAACAGCTTTTATAGGATATGTTTTACCCTGAGGTCAAATATCTTTTTGAGGAGCAACCGTAATTACTAATTTATTATCTGCAATTCCCTATCTAGGAATTGACTTAGTACAATGAGTATGAGGAGGGTTTGCTGTAGATAATGCAACTTTAACACGATTTTTTACATTTCACTTTATTTTACCATTTATTGTTTTAGCTTCAACAATAATTCATTTATTATTTTTACACCAAACAGGAAGAAATAATCCAATTGGATTAAATTCAAATACTGATAAAATCCCCTTTCACCCATATTTTACATATAAAGATATTGTTGGATTTATTATTATAACTATACTTTTAATTTTATTAGTATTAATTAGTCCTAATTTATTAGGAGATCCAGATAATTTTATTCCAGCTAATCCATTAGTTACTCCCATTCATATTCAACCTGAATGATATTTTTTATTTGCCTATGCAATTCTTCGTTCTATCCCTAATAAATTAGGTGGAGTAATTGCTTTAGTTACATCAATCGCAATTTTAGCAATTTTACCTTTTTATCACTTAAGAAAATTCCAAGGTATTCAATTCTATCCGATCAATCAAATATTATTTTGATTTATATTAATTACAGTAATTTTATTAACTTGAATTGGAGCTCGACCAGTAGAACCCCCATTCGTAATAATTGGACAAATTTTAACAGTAATCTATTTTTCTTACTTTATATTTAATCCAATAATTACTAAATGATGAGATAAATTATTAAATTAAATAGTTAATGAGCTTGATATAAGCATATGTTTTGAAAACATAAGATAGAATATAATTTTCTATTAACTTTATTTACTAAATTTTATTATTTAAATTAAAAAAAATATAAAAATTTTAATACCAATAAAAAATAATAAAAAATTTAAAGAAAAAGGTAAAAATCTTTTCCAAGATAAGTATATTAATTTATCATAACGAAATCGAGGCAAAGTACCCCGAACTCAAATAAATATAAAAGAAACAAAAGTCAACTTAAAATAAAAAAGAAAAGAAAACAAATCCCCCCCTAAAAATAAAACACAAAAAAATATTCTTATAAATAAAATTCTTGCATACTCGGCTAAAAAAATTAAAGCAAACCCTCCTCTTCTATATTCCACATTAAATCCTGAAACTAATTCAGATTCTCCTTCTGCAAAATCAAAAGGAGTTCGATTAGTTTCAGCTAATGAAATTCTAAATCAAACTAAAGAAACAGGAAACATAACAAACAAAAATCATATAAATATCTGAAATTTATAAAATATTAATATATTATATCTTCCAATTAAAAAAATAAAACTTAATAAAACTAAAGCTAAACTTACCTCATAAGAAATAGTTTGAGCTACTCCACGTAACCCCCCTAACAATGCATAATTAGAATTAGAAGATCAACCAGCAATTATAACCGTATATACTCCTAATCTAGTACAACATAAAAAGAATAATAAACCTAAATTAAAAGAAAATAATTTAATAAATATAGGTATACATATTCAAACCAATAAAGATAAAAATAATGAAAAAACAGGGGAAAAATAATAGGATATATAATTAGACAATAAAGGATAAGTTTGTTCCCTAGTAAATAATTTAATTGCATCACAAAAAGGCTGAGGAATTCCTATAATTCCAACCTTATTAGGACCTTTACGAATTTGAATATATCCTAATACTTTTCGTTCTAAAAGAGTTAAAAATGCAACACTAATTAATACAAAAATAATTAATAATAATCTTCCAATAATAAATAATAAAATTTCCATAAAAAACAAGTACTATCTGTAATAAAAATTACATAAATAAATTCTAAATTTATTGCACTAATCTGCCAAAATAGTATTATTATTAATTATATTCAATTTTAAAATAATAATTTATTAAATATTAGGTCCTTTCGTACTATAATATTTTAAATTTTTAAAGATAGAAACCAACCTGGCTTACACCGGTTTGAACTCAGATCATGTAAGAATTTAAAAGTCGAACAGACTTAATATTTTAGCAGCTACACCAAAATATATCTCTTAATCCAACATCGAGGTCGCAATCTTTTTTATCGATAAGAACTCTCCAAAAAAATTACGCTGTTATCCCTAAAGTAACTTAAATTTATAATCGTTAATAACGGATCAATTAATCATTAATTAATGATAAAAATAATTAAAAGTTTATTAAATTTTAATATCACCCCAATAAAATATTATTAATTATTATAATAAAAAAAATCCACAAAATAATAATAATATAAATATAAAGATTTATAGGGTCTTCTCGTCTTTTAATTATATTTTAGCTTTTTAACTAAAAAATAAAATTCTAATATAAATCTTCATGAAACAGTTAATATCTCGTCCAACCATTCATTCCAGCCTTCAATTAAAAGACTAATGATTATGCTACCTTTGCACAGTTAATATACTGCGGCCATTTAATAATTCAGTGGGCAGGTTAGACTTTAAATTTAATACAAAAAGACATGTTTTTGTTAAACAGGCGAATATTCAATTTGCCGAATTCTTTAAAAAAACTTTTCATAATTATTTATTTTTACATTATAAATATACTAATTATATCATTATTTTTTTACTTTTTTAATTTTAATAAATACTTTAATAAAAAATTAAAATTTAATAAATAATAAAATTTTATAAAATAAATTATAACACTTTCATTAATAATAGCTATTTATAAGCTTATATTTATTAATTTATTTAAATATTTTTAATGATTTATTTTACAGCTTATCCCATAAAATATTTAAATTAAATATTTATTTAATTTATTAACTAACTAAATAATACAAAATTTATAAATTAAATTTATTTCTTAAAGAACTAGATACCTTTAAAAACGAATAACCTTTCATTTCTAATATATTATTAAAAATAATTTTACTACATTAACTTTTATAATATATTAAATCTTTTAAAATCGAGAAAATTAAATATATAATTTTTATTTAATAAACCCTGATACACAAGGTACAATAAATTAAATTTTCTTTTAAAATAATAATTTTTCAAAATATTTCAATATTCTTTAACAATACTATTAAACTATAATTAAATTTATTTTTTCTTTAAAAAATACTAAAACTTAACATTATATAATTATTTTTAACAAAATATTTTTAATAAAAAAAAAATTAATAAATAAAATTTAAATCAATTTATATTGATTTGCACAAAAACCTTTTCAATGTAAATGAAATACTTTACTTATTAAGCTTTAAATTGAATTCTAGATACACTTTCCAGTACATCTACTATGTTACGACTTATCTTACCTTAATAATAAGAGTGACGGGCGATGTGTACATATTTTAGAGCTATAATCAAATTATTTATCTATATAATTTTACTATCAAATCCACTTTCAATAAAAATTTCAAATTTATATTCATATAAATAAATTTATTGTAACCCATTTTTACTTAAATATAAGCTACACCTTGATCTGATATATTTTCTTTTTTAAAATTATGAAAATTAACATTCTTATAAAATATTCTAATAACAACGGTATATAAACTATACAAATTTAAGTAAGGTCCATCGTGGATTATCGATTATAAAACAGGTTCCTCTGAATAGACTAAAATACCGCCAAATTTTTTAAGTTTAAAGAACATAACTAATACTACCTAAGAATTTTTAAGTACATTTTTAATAATAGGGTATCTAATCCTAGTTTATAATTAAAATTTTTAAGCTTCAATTATTAAATATAAATATAAATATTTTTTAAAATTTCACCTAATAAAAAAAAAATTAATTTTTAAATAAATAATTTAACTTCAACTAATAAAAATTTATTTGCATTATTCGTATAACCGCGGCTGCTGGCACAAATTTAGCCAATACTATTTAATATTACTATTTCTAAATTTCTTTAATTAATAATATTAATTACTGCGAATATAAAATATATTATTTATTATTAAAACAAATAAAAAATATACAAAAATTTACATATAAATTAAATTAAAAATAAACTAATAAGCTAAAATAAAACTTTATACTTTAAAAATATATTATAAAACTAATAAATAAATAAAACTAATTAAATTTTAATAAACTTAATTAGTAACTTATTAAAATTCAAAAAATAAGACCTATTAACACATAATTTAGTTTAATGCATAATTAGTATATATATATTAAACTGGTTTTTTTCATATATTAAATTCAATACGATTTTATCTTATAAATATTAGAATATAGATTATATATTAAATTAATTAATAATTAAAATTTGGTATTATCTATATATTAATTATATAATTTTAAGTAAATTTATTATCCATTTTTATTAAATAAATTAATTTTATATCATTGTTATATTTAATATATATATAAATTTATAAATCTATATAAATAATTTATTAATAATTAAATATTTATAAATATATACATAATTTAAATAATTAATAAATATATGTATATATATATATAAATGTATATATATATATATATGCAAATATTAATTATTTTATTAAAAATAAGTTAATTTTATAAAATTTAATTTATTAATTTAAATATTCTTTAAATTTTATAAAATACTTAATTAAATTATTTTATATAAAAAAAACTGAAATAAAAAAAATTTTTATAAAAAAAAAATAAAAGTATAAAATAGAAAAAAAAAAAAAAAAAAAAAACTGGTTTTTTTCATATATTAAATTCAATACGATTTTATCTTATATACAACCAATATTTTAAAAATAATTTATCTACCTATAATAT